GTGCAACGCCCATCAATGATGGTTCATTAATGTCCATTGATTTAGACTCCTTCCCCCTTCCCAACTACGAATAAGATCGAGAGGAGCCCGAAAGCCCCCAAACCAAGAACGAAAACGGAAGCCTTTCGATTCACTCCCCATTCTCTCAACAATAAAGCTCGCCCTCGAGCCCTGGGCAGGTCGGTCGGGTCTTTCCCTGTTGTTCTGTTCCCGCCACGAGAAAGACGGACGGACGAGGTATGCCCAGCGCGCGGAGGATCCGTTGAGAGTTTCTGTTGTCTCGGTAGGGAACTGTACGATCTTTTCCCCTATTGTATTGAATCAATAAAAAAAGAGGTCAGTGCTACGGCCCCCTATTGTTTGATCCAATATTGACCGGGGCCCCGACTTCCATAGGTCCTTGGTTTGACCTCCCGTAGTGGTCCTCGCTTTTAATAAAGCGGAGCGGGCCCGTACTTGCTCAGCGTGCTCCCCTTTTGTCGAGTGCCCCGCCCGGTTCACAGGGCTGTTGGCCTACCAAGAACTTGCCCGCTGCTCCTGCCGCCCGCCAAGCGGGCGGAGCGCTCGTTATCCTTACAGTTTTCTCTGCTGGGGCCCACTCCCATTGCTCTAGCCATAAGCTATGGCAGCTCCAGCTCGCAACCACAGGGGCCCGCCCTGCGAGGCCAGAGTGGGCTCCGCGGTCAGTCCCCATTCGAATTACGTTAGGGGCTCTTTCGCTTTTGCCAGATCTAGAGAGATACTACGAGTCCTCCGTCCCAGATTCCATCGCCGCGGCCATCTGGTTCACCGGTACTACCAAAAAGTCTCATGCTTACGTGACTCTTACTGATGGTTTGATTATCTTGGACCACGAAGACCCCGGTCGTGCTTCTGGTTTCCATTCCCATCATCATATTGATGATAAATCTCCTCGTGCTCTGCCATAAGAACTTGGAGTCCGTATCATGGTGAAGGTAAGGTAACGCTGTGATTCTTGCTCAAAAAAAAGACCGAACGCGTTCGAGTTATTGGCTCGTCCAACCCGGCAGCATTCATGAGTCGTTCGTTCAACTGTCCCTCGGAGACACGGTCGAGAAGTACCATGCATGGTTGCCCCCCGTCCTTTCTTTCTCTCGGTCCCACCCCGCAAGATATGGCTCAGCCAAAAAACGGCCCCGGCGCGAGCCTTATTTTTTTAGTAAAGTCAAGCTCCCTAAAGACTAAAGAAATGGATTAATAAAAGGGGGACTTCTGCAACGGGCTATGCCACCCAAAGCAAGAACGGGAAGTCGCATCCGTCCCATCGCAAGCACCTACAATGTCATGATCACATTGGTTTACCCTTTTTTCTTTGGTAGTTCAACGGACGGTCGCCCCTCCAACAAGAAAAGGTATAAATATGGAAACTTCTCTGCCATTTAGATCGGAGAATTTATGGAGGAAATCGGGTTTTAAATTTCCAGAAACCGCACGATTGTATAGCCAAAGGGAATACGCCGCGCCTAAAATCATCCCAAGCGCTGCTAATGTGGCTACTAAGCTATTTCTTTGGAAAGCTCCTACTAAGATGGGAAATTCCCCGATAAAGCTGCTAGTACCAGGTGAACTCATATTGGCCAAAGTGGAAGAGAAGGAAATGGTAGAGAGATTCGGCATGGTGCTCACTGAACCTCCGTAATATCTAACAAGTCGAGTCTTATGTCGGTCATATAGAACACCAACACATAGAAAAAGGGCTGAAGAAACCAGTCCATGACTTAACATCGGTGGAATGCTACCTCCAATTCCCTGTATGTTCGATAGAGCCAAAGATTCCCCCCACTGATCGGAGTACGCCGATTACCCCCCGAACCGTACAAGATAGTTACCACCTATCATACGGCTTTCTAACTTCACTTCTTTTTCTGGTCGTTCCGCTCTGTCGATCGATGGTAGTAAAAGAGATCTTTAACCCCACGAAATTTTTGACATAATGGTTCCTGCTTCCTACCCATAGTTAGCATCTATCTCCCCGGGTCATACTTTAGTATCACATCGTAGACCCCGCCCCAACTCTATCTTCCAACTCAGTGAACCGGAACATAGTGCATAGGTACTCTCTTAGGAGGCGAGCGAAGCCGCCGATCCCAAGGCCGCTCTTCCTGCATCAGGAAGAGGGTAAGGCCTTGACCGCTCAATGCAGCGGGGACGAGACGACGTGACATACTACGATCACGTACAGAAGTGCTGCCCCGGCTCGGCAATATGGAACCTCTCAACTGCTCCCGTTCCTTTATGAGGTCCTATCGGGATCGGTAGGCCCAAGCCTTTCCCCTCTCCCTGACCCAGCAGTAATTCCCCACGGCTGACAAATAGGAGTTGAGGCCGTAAAAGAAAGGCACCGGCCCCCATCCCCCCACTGGGATTTTGCTTTCCTTATCTACGTGCGCACTGCGTCAGCACTGGCGAAAAAAAAGGGTCGGCTTTACTGAAGAAGAAGGGGGGCCGGGTGCTTGTGGGCCCCCTCTGCAGCAAGAGCTTGTTTGACCCCCACTCCCCTTTCCCGAGAGGGGGCCGCGCTGTCTTTCCACAGCGGCCGGCCAGTGGCGGCAGAAAACGAACTCGGGTGGGATCCGTGCGGTTCGCGTTTTCTTGTGTTGAGAGCCTTTCATTCTCTTATAGAAGCCCGCGTCCACGCCGGGGACGGGTAAAGCCCAGCGAAGCAGCAGGGAGCACTGAGCAATGGGGGAGATGAGGGCGACTCCGCCCATGGGTTGGACCACACCACAGGCTGAAGTCCTTCCACGGCAGGAGAAGGGCAGGGCAGCGTCCTCGTTGTCGGACCGGAACAAGAAAGGGAAGCTAGTCGTTGGAGAGAAGACAAGGCTCGTGGACTACGACTCCACAGAAGAGCCTTACTCTATAGAGGCGCTAGCGCGCTACAACTAGCACTTTGAAGCCAGCTGAAGGATGCGCGCTAGTAGCGCGCAACGGCTTTCAAGCTTGACTAATAGGGCTTTCTAGAGAGAAGTGAGTAAGGGGCTCGCTTCGCTTTTGTTGCGGAGCTCGCTGCCTTCCCACCTCTGCTTAGCGTTCCACTTGTGATCCTGGATGCAGTAGAGGATTTTTATAAATGCGCCCGAATGTTCCCCTCGAGAAAGAGAAAGAAGAGAATCAATCCTTGATTCTCTTCTTTCATGTGAACGGCTCTATCTTGTATCGAAAGGTTTTTCGTGCTATACACCACGTTGAGAAAGACCAACCTCTTATGTACCGTACAATTTTTTTACCTCGAAAGGGAGGTCCTCCTTATGATGCTACGGACGGCTGTCCGAAATGCAAGGGCTAAACTCGGATAGGATAGGATTGTGCGTGCCGGGCCCTTCGGGTGTCCTATTTTGGCCGAGTTTACCGTACCTCCGGCCCAACTCTTACGCGACCGTAATATTTTGTTACGTTCCACCGCTCTTACGCCAAAAAGAAAAGGTTTCACACGAGCTCCCGTTCTGCGGCGTGGTGGCAGGACCGATAGGGGATTGGCTCCGGGTGTAGATAGGGTCAAATCTGCAGGGGTCATGCAAAGACATAGGCCCCTTCCCTTCTCTTTTGGATGAATGGAGTGGTTTAGAAGGCGCTTTCCGATCTACGGTCCCTCGGAGCGAAGGGTTAGGCAGGTAGTATGGGCCCTCTGACTTCCAGCTATGTGCTGTGCGGCTCCCGCGAAGCGAATGAAGGGAAGCTCTTCGAGCTTTCTCTGCCAGAGAGAGTAGAGAAGGGTAGAAGCGACTCGTCGTAGAAGCGATAGCTTCCGGGACGAAGCCAAGCCTAAAAGATCGACTTGGCGCAGGAGGGTAAGCATTCTGAGCTAGAAGGAGGCAAGCAAATGAAGGGAGGCATTACGGGCCGACTACTATACTATAGGCTACTTCTAGCTTCTATAGTGGGCCTTCCACTTTGGTGGAATTGTTGTTTGTATTGGTACTGAATGAACATATCAAACAAAGGCGAGCCCTTCTCCGGCCTGGGAAAAGCAGCGAACTCTAGAAGCTAGGGCGTTGTTCACCTTTGGACACGAACACTATTCAGTTCTCAGCGGAAACCCGCCTTAGAGATTGAACGTCGACAACTCTTATTGCCGTTCAATCTAAGAAAGCGCTGAGAGCTATAGCTTGTAGTGAGCAGCCCCCTTATGAAACCAACCGAAAGCAGCCTTTCTTTTGTACTTAAGGTTGTAGTTAAGGTTTGGAACCCTTGCAACTATGATAGAAAGCCGTTTGCTTGTTGCCAAAGCCTTCGCCTTTCTTTTGAATCAAACAAAGTAGGTCGCGACTGTTGTATTTGAGTCGGTCGGGGGAAGCTACCGCTTCGTAGACAGCTCCGCTTCCTCGTCTTGCTTCTGGAAAAGCTTATTCTACTTTGCTTGCTTCTCTCGCGCTTGCTTGCGCGAAGGCTTAAAGTCCTTTTCGCTAGGTCCAAAAGCTTCCGTCAAAGCGAAAGATCTGATCCAACCCGCATATTGAGCGCAGCTGATATGCGGCTACGGCTAGGCGATCATATCATGCCAAAAAACATTTTTTTTTGATAGAGAGAATCCCCTAGATATACAGATAGAATAGATGTTCATGGATAGACAGACATTCCATTGATTCGTTAGTTTTGGAGCTGAAAAAGCTCGTCGATCCAAATGAATCATTCTTCTGGTCTCTCTTCGCCCCCCGCCCCGAAACTGACCCACAGCACAACGCCCATTCGCTTCGCGCGCGGGAAGGCAACGAAGTTCAGTTCATGATACCGCAGCGCGGAGTGGAGCAGCCGCGACACGAAGTTCCTTACCTTAGCTGGATATCGCTGGTGCCACCTAAACGGTAGGTAGGCGGCGGATGTGTGACGTTTGGAGTTGTCGTTCGTGCACCTGTTCCCAATGGAAGAATGAGTGATCCGTTCCCCTGCGGATCATGGCCTTACCACTCGGTCCCCGATGGCCAGCGGGGGATTCGGTATAGCAGCTCACGGTCGTTTGCGCTGCGCGTTCCCGCTGGACTGGACACGTGTTAGCTGTAGGAAGTATGGTTCCGAAAGTGACTTCGGTTCGCCAGTTCAGGCTCAACTCCTCGCTTTACGTTAGCGGACCTAGAGGTCGGGCCGGGGCTCTGCGCTCTTTCTTTCTGTGTGGGACGATGCCGGGGGGAGAAGGGAATGCGTCGAGGCGGCCAACAACAACAACACAACTACATTTTGGCTTTTCCCTCTATGAGATGAGCCCAGTGCATTGGACCGATGGATAAGAGAACTGAGCTGGCCAAAAAAGCGCTTGGGCGCTCTACGTACGATGTAGACTCCATCAGATACATATCGATTTCTTTTCTTTCTGATGGATCAAGAATCGATAGTTGTCTCATCAATAGATCGAAAGAGGAGATTTCCTCTCTAGCCATTCCTACTCTTTCGATCTATCAGAACAGATCAGGCTATCTATCAATCGATTTTCAAATAGCACGTTCATATCGCTTTTCGTTCATTTCCGCCACGCCAACATAGATAGCCGCCATAATAAGAAGCAAGCAGGCGAAGCAGCTAGAAGCGCTCGCAACTAGTAACGCCCTTGAATTCTTATTCACGAATGAATTGGGAAAGCCAACAGAAAGATTCGATTCTTACTTCGTAGAGCCGGTGCTGCTGTTGCCTGCGCGTAGGGCCGTCCCCCACTCCCGTCCCGGGGCGCTAAGGGGCTTTTGTTTTTGGAATAGACGGCAGTGTTTTGCTGACGCCTAGAATCAAGCTTTTGTTGCGACATGCTATCTTTTCTCCCCCATTGCTAGTAGGTTGATGGGTCGCACGCCCGGCACACATGTTTTGGCCTTGTGTGTCCATAACTCAAAATAGGTGACCTAACGGCCGCCGCCCGACTAAACATACCAATAGTCACCAGATTCATATGGGCCACTGAGGAGTAAGCAATGATCTTCTTAAGATCGATCTGTCTTGAAGTGGTCAAGGAAGTATATATTATAGCAATCGCGCTTGGAGTATAAATGAAAGGAGTGGAACAAAGTGTCGCTTCGGGAAACATGGGTATTGAAAATCTTAAAAACCCGTAGGTTCCCAATTTTAAAAGAATTCCTGCCAAGATGACGGATCCTGCCGTAGGTGCCTCTACATGAGCTTCGGGTAACCAAATATGAACTGGTACCATAGGCACTTTGACGGCGAAAGAGGCAAAAGAAGCAATCCATAGAAAGATTTGGCGCCGCTCACTAAATTCTGTGGTTAATGATATTTGTAAATCGGTGGTTCCTGTTTGGAGAAGAATCAACAGAATAGCTAATAGCATAAAAACAGATCCAAGTAAAGTATAAAGGAAAAACTGATATGCTGCCTTGATCTTTCTTTGTCTCGAACCCCATACCCCTATAATAATGGTAGAGTAAGGGGTGGCCCCAAAGCGGAATTGACCGGTGGTGGTTGGTCGAAGCTCCAGTAGGTAGCCACTCCCTTCTCAGGGAACCGTACGTGAGACTTCCGCATCATACGGCTCCGTCCCGAGCTTCCGTCGTCGGCCCTTGTCATTAGACCCCTATCTATGCATGTATTTTTAGCCTGGACTCTCGAATCTTTTGCTTCTTGGGTGGTGGCGAACAATGCAGCTTGCGTTGCGGGAGATGCCCGCCCGTAGGGTAGGGCCCGGCCTGCTTCTCGCCCGAAAGAACCACTTACTAGCTAGCCGGACTAGTGGGGGGCCTCATCTAGAGACATACTGAAACCCATGCCTTTCGAACCGAAGGCAACGCCCGTCTTCCAAATCAAAGGATAAATGGGCTCGTTGGGAAGAGGATAGAGTGCGGCCTGTAGAGCACATGTAACGCACAGTCGGGTTGTTCACACACCGGATCTCTCTATAGATATCTAAAGATAGATAGAGAGAGAGATGTGAAAGTAATAGCCTTATGTTATGGCCGCCCCCCCCCCCCGACTTACGGCCTTTACGCTACTACTACTGTGATGTGAGCGGTTCAAATGGGTTTGATCTTTCCCAATTATCCTGGCCAAAACTTGTACGCAGCACTTGTACGGAGGTGCAGGCATAAAGGTTTGGAACTCTTTTTTTATCTGAATCTTAAGAAGAGGACCCTACCCCATTCTCGAACCTTCTGCCGAGCTCTCCCCTGCCCGCATTTCCTTTTGACGGGGCCAAAGAAATGTCTCCACCTGCTGCCAACAGTCTTTCTTCGGAATTCTACTGAACGGGTCGATCCTCCCCTCCCGTTTGTTTTAGCAACAACTCCTAAGGTCTCCTCGCCAAGAGCTTCCCGGCGACGACAGAGGAACCAACCCGCCTGCTGTGGCGGGGCGGCTTTTTTGTTTCACAATAAGACCTGGACGATTATCCCTACCCTCGGTAGCTTACGAGTTTACGTCCATCCCTGGTCGGGTACAATTTCCTTTCGATTTCTCCCTTGTAGCCGTTACCCGAATTCGCGCAAGTGTGTCCACACCCCCCAAACTGACTTGACGAGGAATCCATTCTCGCGAACAAACACA